TAAAAAATTAATTATTACAATAAATTAAATCTTTGAAAATAATCATTTCTATGTGTTCGAATTATAGAAACTAAAATAGATAAACCTAAAGCCCCCTCACAAACAGAAAAAACTAAAAATACTATTAATATATATATATCATAATCAATTAATATTAAATAAATCATTAAAAAAAAAAAAATTCTTAACACAATAAACTCTAATCTTAAAAGAACAATTAATAAATGTTTATGTTTAGAGACAAAAATTAAATTACCAACTATAAATATAAAAATAAAAACAATTCACATATTTAAAATTATCATTAAGTTTTTATAGTTTAAAAAAAACATTGGTCTTGTAAACCAAAAATAAGTAATACACTTTAAAAACTTCAAAGAAAAAGAATATCTTTATCAATAATCTCCAAAATTATTATTTTTTTTTAAACTATTCCTTGATTTGAAATTACAAAATTATTTATCTCAACAATATTAATTATAATCTCATTTTTAATATTATTTTTAAGAAATCCTTTATCCATAGGATTAATAATTTTAATTCAAACACTATTAGTTTGCTTAATTTCAGGAATAATAATTAAAACTTATTGATTTTCTTATATTTTATTTTTAACTTTCCTAGGGGGATTATTAGTATTATTTATTTATGTATCTAGAATCGCATCAAATGAAATATTTAAAACAATATTTAATATAAAAATTATTCTATTAATAATATTAACCATTATATTAATAATACAATTCATTTACATATACAATATTACATGAATAAACTTATCATTTAACTCAGATATAAATAAATTTAATGAATTAATATTATTTTTTAATAATGAAAATAAAATCAACTTAAATAAATTATATAATAATCAAACATTTATAATTATAATAATATTAGTAATTTATTTATTTATTACCTTAATTGCAGTAGTAAAAATTACTAATATTTTTTATGGACCTTTACGGTCATCCTCTTATTAATTAAAATGACAAACAATAAATTTTTAAATATTCGAAAAACTCAACCTATTTTAAAAATTATTAATGGATCATTAATTGATTTACCTTCACCTTCAAATATTTCAGCTTGATGAAATTTTGGATCTTTATTAGCTTTATGTTTAATAATCCAAATTTTAACAGGATTATTCCTAACAATATACTACACAGCAAATATTGAAATAGCTTTTTACAGAGTAAATTATATTTGCCGAAATGTAAATTATGGCTGACTAATTCGAACTATGCATGCTAACGGAGCATCTTTTTTCTTTATTTGCATTTATTTACACATTGGACGAGGAATTTATTACGAATCTTTTAATTTAAAATATACTTGAATAGTAGGAGTTATTATTTTATTTTTATTAATAGCAACAGCTTTCATAGGATACGTTCTTCCTTGGGGACAAATATCATTCTGAGGAGCAACTGTTATTACAAATCTTTTATCAGCTATTCCATCTTTAGGTGTTATATTAGTAAACTGAATTTGAGGGGGATTTGCCGTAGATAATGCAACCCTAACTCGATTTTATACCTTCCACTTTTTATTACCTTTTATCATCTTAATAATAACTATAATTCACTTATTATTTTTACACCAAACAGGATCAAATAACCCACTAGGAATAAACAGAAATTTAGATAAAATTCCATTTCACCCATTTTTTACATTTAAAGATTTAATTGGATTTATTATTATAACATTTTTACTTATTATACTAACTCTTACCAACCCATACTTATTAGGAGATCCTGATAATTTTATCCCAGCTAATCCATTAGTAACTCCAGTACACATTCAACCAGAATGATATTTTCTTTTTGCTTACGCAATTTTACGATCAATCCCCAATAAATTAGGGGGGGTAATTGCACTAGTAATATCAATTTTAATTTTAATTATTTTACCTTTTACCTTTAATAAAAAAATCCAAGGAATTCAATTTTATCCAATTAATCAAATTCTTTTCTGATCAATAGTAAATATTGTTATCTTATTAACTTGAATTGGAGCACGACCAGTTGAAGACCCTTATATTATTACTGGACAATTATTAACCATTTTATATTTTTCTTATTTTATTTTAAACCCATTTTTAAATAAATACTGAGATAATTTATTATTTAATTAATTAATGAGCTTGTTATATAAGCATTTGTTTTGAAAACTTAAGAAAGAATAATAATTCTATTAATTTATACTAAAAAAAAATTAAATTATAATAAAAAAATTTTAATACCTAAAAAAAACAATAAAAAATTTAAAGAAATGGGTAAATATCTTTTTCAAGCTAAATATATCAACTTATCATAACGATAACGAGGTAAAGTACCTCGAACCCAAATAAATAAAAATGAAATAAATCTTAATTTAACATAAAATATAATTCTTAAATTAAACCCCCCTAAATAAATTAAAACAAATAATAAACTTATAAATAAAATTCTTGAATACTCAGCTAAAAAAATCAAAGCAAATCCACCACTTCTATACTCAATATTAAACCCAGAAACTAACTCTCTCTCACCCTCAGCAAAATCAAAAGGAGTTCGATTAGTTTCTGCTAATATAGAACTAACTCAACATAATCTTAAAGGAACTATTATAATAAAAAACCATAAATAAACCTGATATAAAGAAAAATTAATTAAATTAAAATCCATAATTAAAATAATTCTAGATATTAAAATCAAAGCTAAACTAACTTCATAAGAAATAGTTTGAGCTACCGACCGTAACCCCCCTAACAAAGCATAATTAGAGTTTGAAGATCAACCAGCAACTATAACTGTATATACCCCTATTCTAGTAATTCTCAAAAAAAATAAAACACCAAGATTAAAACTAATTAAATTAAAATAATAAGGAATTAACAATCAAATCATCAAAGACAAAATAAATCTAATTACAGGAGAAAAATAATATCTTAAATAATTAGAAAAATTAGGATAAGTTTGTTCCTTAGTAAATAATTTAATACCATCTGAAAAAGGTTGTAAAAGACCTATAAAACCAACCTTATTAGGACCTTTACGAAATTGAATATAACCTAAAATTTTTCGCTCAAATAAAGTTAAAAAAGCAACCCCAATTAAAACCCCAACAACTAAAATTAATAAACCAACCACAATTATATAAATATCTAACGCAAACATATACTATCTATATAATTAAATTATATATTAATGAATTCTAAAATCACTACATTTTTCTGCCAAAATAGTAATTCTTAACTAATTATATATATATATATATATATATATATATATATTATTATTAATTTAATAAAATTCATTTTATATAAATTTAATTTAAATATTTAATCCTTTCGTACTAAAATATTTTAACTTTTAAAAGATAGAAACCAACCTGGCTTACACCGGTTTGAACTCAGATCATGTAAGATTTTAATGATCGAACAGATCAAAAATTTTAAACTTCTGCATTTAAATTTTATCTTAATCCAACATCGAGGTCGCAAACTCTTTTTCTTATATGAACTAAAAAAAAAAATTACGCTGTTATCCCTAAGGTAATTTTTTCTTATAATCAATAATACTGGATCAAATAATCACTTATAAATGTTTTAAAATAAAAAAAGTTAAATATATTTTTCTGTCACCCCAACAAAATATTTAAATTAATTTTAATACATTAACTTATAAATAATCTTAATAAACTTAAATATAAAACTCTATAGGGTCTTCTCGTCTTTTTAATATATTTTAACTTTTTAATTAAAAAATTAAATTCTACAATAATAATTAAGAGACAGTCTATATCTCATCCAATCTTTCATACAAGTCATCAATTAAATGACTATTGATTATGCTACCTTTGTACAGTCAAAATACTGCAGCCCTTTAATTTCTAAATCAGTGGGCAGATTAGACTTTATATTAAATTCAAAAAGACATGTTTTTGATAAACAAGTGAATATAAAAATTTGCCGAATTCCTTTTAATTAAATATAATAAAAATACATACTTTAAGATATTTATATACTAATTTTATCATTATAACTAATTTTAATCATATTTTTATTACCCCCTTATAAAAATATAAAATAAAATTAAATTTTAATATTAATGAAATTATTTATAATAAATTAAAATTTTTTAACAATATAAATTATAAAATTTTCAAAACATAAACAATTTACTTATATAAATTTAATTTAAAGCTTATCCCTTAAAATATTACACTAAAAAAAAAATATTTTAATTAATTAAAATATTTTTTTCTTAATATAAAATTAAATTTTTTTCTAAGAAAACTAGATATATTTAAAAACGATTAACATTTCATTTCAAATTAATTATTTAAAATATTTATGCAACAATAACTCTATTAATTAATTATCTCTTTTAAATTCGAGAAATATTTACCTAAAAAATTTTTTTAATAAACTCTGATACACAAGATACACCAAACTAAAATTACTTTTAAAAAAATTCATTTTTCAAATATTTAAAAATTCTAACACTATACTAATACACTATAAATTTAATAATTTTTTCTTTAAAAATACTTTAACCCCCATTAAAAATATTTAAAAATTTTTTTATTAAAAATAAATTATTAATTATTCCCCCCTCAAATTAATTAAATTTTAATATCTTTTCAATGTAAATGAAATACTTTAATCAAGCTCTAATTTGTCTTTCTAGAAACACTTTCCAGTACCTCTACTTTGTTACGACTTATTTCAACTTATTAATATATGAAAGCGACGGGCAATATGTACATATTTCAATTTTTAATCATTTTATTAAATTAAATAAAATTACATTTAAATCCACTTTCAATTAATTGTTACAAACTAACATTCATTTAAATAAATTTATTGTAATCCATTATATTCTTAACTATAATCTGCATCTTGATCTGATTTAATTTATTTTATTAATTTTAAAATATTAATTTTATAAAAAAATATTTTTTTAACAACGATATACAAAATTATAAATTAAGTAAATTTATTCGTGGATTATCAATTATTAAACAGATTCCTCTAAATGAACTAAAATACCGCCAAATTATTTAAGTTTCAATAAATAATTATTTACTTTTTTAGTATTTAAATTTAAATTTTTATAATAGGGTATCTAATCCTAGTTTTTTGTAAAATTTATTAAATAATAATTATAACAATAAAATTTTATTAAATTAAAATTTCACTTAATAATTTAAAATTTCAATTATATAAAAAATAATATTTATTAATATCTAATAAAATTTAATTTAATTTTTGTGTAACCGCAACTGCTGGCACAAAATTTGTTATTAATTTAAATATTACTAAATCTTAATTTCTTAAATAATTTAATATTAATTACTACTTAAATAATTAATTTATTTTTTAAATAAATTAAATAATAACACTAAAATTTATATGTAAAATAAATTTATAATAAAATAATTAAACTATAATAATTTTTTTTATATATAAATTTTTATAAATAGAATTTTTTTTTTTTTTTTTTTATATTAAAATATTTAATATACATTATTAAATATTTAATAATTTCTTTTTCTTTCTTTTTATAATATTTATATTAAAAACTATATTCTAAGAAGTAAACAATTAATATGTTAAAAATTATATTATATTAATATAATTAATATTAATTTATATAATAATTTAATATATTATTAAAATAAATAATATATTAAATATTTAATATATATATATATATATATAATAATAAAATTAATTTAAGATAATCTTAAAACCATTTTTAATAAATTTACATATAAAAAAAAATTAAAAATAAGCTAAATTAAGCTTTTGGGTTCATACCCCAACTATAAAGGAAATACCTTTTTTTTAAAAATAAAGTGCCTGATTAAAGGATTATTCTGATAGGATAAATTAAGTAAATATTTATTTACCTTTATTATATTTTATAGAATTAAACTATATCTAATAGTATCAAAAACTATTGTGCACCATACACTAAAATATATTATAGAATTTTAATTTCTAAATAGAAATACAACTTATTTCTTATTTTAAATTTTTTTTATTAACTCTAATAAAATATTTTTTCTTTTTATTTTATTTTTTAGAACTTTAATTTCTATTTCTTCAAACTCATGATTCGGATGTTGAATTGGATTAGAAATTAATCTACTAAGATTTATCCCCCTAATTTCTAACTCTAATAATTTATTATCAACTGAAGCATCTTTAAAATATTTTTTAACTCAATCTATTGCATCTATTAATTTTCTATTTACAATTTTAATTAAAATAACCTTAATAAAAAATTTTGAAATAAATAATTTAATTAGTATTATAATAAATTCTTCCCTATTAATGAAAATAGGATCAACACCCTTTCATTTTTGATTCCCAAATATTGTTGAAGGATTATCTTGATTTAATAATTTTATCTTAATAACTTGACAAAAAATCACCCCCATTATTCTTCTTTCTTATTATTTTAATAAAAATTTTATTATTATTATCATAATAATAAATATTATTTTAGGAGCAATTAGCGGACTTAATCAAACTTCCCTACGAAAATTAATAGCATTTTCATCAATCAATAATTTAGGTTGAATATTAGCCTCAATAATAATTAGAGAAACTATATGAACATTTTATATAATAATATATTCTTTCATAATTAGAATTATATGTTTCTTATTTCAAACCATAAATATATATTACATTAATCAATTATTCATTAATAATATAAATTTTTTTATTAAAATTAATTTACTTATTAATTTTTTATCTTTAGGTGGATTACCACCATTTATTGGATTTTTCCCCAAATGAATAATTATTAATTTTTTAATTATTAATAAAATATATTTATTAACCTTTATTTTTATTATAATAAGATTAATTATATTATTTTTTTATATTCGAATTACATATTCTTCATTAATATTTAACTATTTAAAAATAAAATGATTTAAACTTAATATAAAACATAATTATTTCATAATAATTAATTTTATTTCTTTTATTTCTATAGCAGGAATAATTATCAGTACTTTTTTTTTCTATTAAGGTTTTAAGTTAATTAAACTAATAATCTTCAAAATTATAAATAAAGAAATTCTTTAAGCCTTAATAGAAAAATATCCTATATCTTAAAATTTGCAATTTTATATCATAATTGAATATAAAGCCAAATAATAAAAGAGAAAATTCCCGTAAATAAATTTACAATTTATCGCTTTAATCTCAGCCATTTTATTTTAATAATAGCGAAAATGACTTTATTCAACAAATCATAAAGATATTGGAACATTATATTTTATTTTTGGTATTTGAGCAGGAATAGTAGGTACTTCATTAAGATTACTAATTCGAGCAGAATTAGGAACCCCCGGATCTTTAATTGGAGATGATCAAATTTATAATACTATTGTTACAGCTCATGCTTTCATTATAATTTTTTTTATAGTAATACCCATTATAATTGGAGGATTTGGTAATTGACTTGTACCTTTAATATTAGGAGCACCAGATATAGCTTTCCCCCGAATAAATAATATAAGTTTTTGACTTCTTCCCCCCTCTTTAACTTTATTGATCTCAAGAAGAATTGTAGAAAATGGAGCAGGAACAGGATGAACTGTTTATCCACCTCTTTCATCTAATATCGCACACGGGGGAAGTTCAGTAGATTTAGCTATTTTTTCACTACATCTAGCAGGAATTTCTTCAATTTTAGGGGCAATTAACTTTATTACAACAATTATTAATATACGATTAAATAATTTATCTTTTGATCAAATACCACTATTCATTTGAGCAGTTGGAATTACCGCATTTTTATTATTACTATCATTACCTGTATTAGCTGGAGCTATTACTATATTATTAACAGATCGTAATTTAAATACATCATTCTTTGACCCAGCTGGAGGGGGAGATCCAATCCTATATCAACATTTATTTTGATTTTTTGGCCACCCAGAAGTTTATATTTTAATTTTACCTGGGTTTGGAATAATTTCACATATTATTTCACAAGAAAGAGGAAAAAAAGAAACATTTGGTTGTTTAGGAATAATTTATGCAATACTAGCAATTGGATTATTAGGATTTATTGTATGAGCTCATCACATATTTACAGTAGGAATAGATATTGATACCCGAGCTTATTTTACATCAGCTACTATAATTATTGCAGTACCAACAGGTATTAAAATTTTTAGTTGATTAGCTACATTTCATGGAACTCAAATTAACTACTCCCCCTCAATCTTATGAAGATTAGGGTTTGTTTTCCTATTTACGGTGGGGGGATTAACAGGAGTAATTCTATCTAATTCTTCTATTGATATTACTCTTCACGATACTTACTATGTAGTAGCACACTTTCACTATGTTTTATCAATAGGAGCAGTATTTGCAATTATAGGAGGATTTATTCATTGATATCCTTTATTTACAGGATTATCATTAAACCCCTACATATTAAAAATCCAATTTTTTATTATATTCATTGGAGTTAATTTAACATTCTTCCCTCAACATTTTTTAGGGTTAGCAGGAATACCTCGACGATATTCAGATTACCCCGATTCTTATATTTCATGAAATATTTTATCATCTTTAGGATCTTATATTTCATTATTAGCAGTTATACTTATATTAATTATTATCTGAGAATCAATAATTAACCAACGAATTGCTTTATTTCCTTTAAATTTATCCTCCTCTATTGAATGATATCAAAATTTACCTCCTGCAGAACATTCATATAGTGAACTACCTATTTTAAGTAACTTCTAATATGGCAGATTATATGTAATGGATTTAAACCCCATTTATAAAGGAATATCCTTTTTTTAGAAATGGCAACATGATCAAATCTTAATTTACAAAATGGAGCTTCACCTTTAATAGAACAAATTATCTTTTTCCATGACCACACACTAATTATTCTTATTATAATTACAATTTTAGTTGGATATTTAATATCAAGATTATTATTTAATAAATATATTAATCGATTCTTATTAGAAGGACAAATAATTGAGTTAATTTGAACCATTCTACCAGCAATTACATTAATTTTTATTGCCCTACCATCATTGCGTCTATTATATTTATTAGATGAATTAAATAACCCATTAATTACATTAAAATCTATCGGACATCAATGATATTGAAGTTATGAATATTCAGATTTTAATAATATTGAATTTGACTCTTACATAATTCCCTCAAATGAAATATCAATCAGTAATTTTCGTTTACTAGATGTAGATAACCGAATTATTTTACCAATAAATAATCAAATTCGTATTATAGTAACAGCAACAGATGTTATTCATTCATGAACTATCCCATCCTTAGGTGTCAAAGTAGATGCTAACCCAGGACGACTCAATCAAACTAATTTTTTTATCAATCGACCAGGAATTTTTTACGGTCAATGTTCAGAAATTTGTGGGGCAAATCATAGCTTTATACCTATTGTAATTGAAAGAATCTCAATTAAAAATTTTATTAATTGAATTAATAATTATTCATCATTAGATGACTGAAAGCAAGTACTGGTCTCTTAAACCATTTAATAGTAAATTAGCAATTACTTCTAATGAAATAAATTAAAAACTAAACAAAGAATTAGTTAAATAAATAACATAAATATGTCAAATTTAAATTATTATATAATATAATATTCTTTTATCCCACAAATAATACCAATTAACTGAATAATATCATTTATATTTTTTTTATTAGCTTATATAATATTTAATATATTAAATTATTATATTTTTGAAAAAAAAAACCAAAAAAAAAATAACTTAATATCATTAAAATTAAAAAACCTCAATTGAAAATGATAAGTAATTTATTTTCAATTTTTGATCCCTCAACTAATTTATTCAATATCCCTTTTAATTGATTAAGAACAATTTTAGGTTTACTATTTATCCCATACTCATTTTGATTGATCCCTAATCGACATTTCATATTATGAAATTTTATTATAATAAAACTTCATAATGAATTTAAAACCTTATTAAAAAATAATTATTTTCAAGGATCAACTTTTATTTTTATCTCAATATTTTCATTTATTTTATTTAATAATTTTTTAGGATTATTTCCCTATATTTTCACAAGAACAAGTCATTTAACTCTCTCTCTTTCAATTTCTCTACCTTTATGATTAAGATTTATAATTTATGGATGAATTAATAATTCACAACACATATTCATCCACATAATTCCCCAAGGAACACCTTCAATTCTAATACCATTTATAGTATTAATTGAAACAATTAGAAATATTATTCGACCTGGCACTTTAGCCGTTCGTTTAACAGCAAATATAATTGCAGGACACCTATTAATAACATTATTGAGAGGTACAGGACCCTCAATAAGAAATTACTTTATTATAATTCTTATTATAATTCAAATTATATTATTAATTTTAGAATCAGCAGTTGCAGTAATTCAATCTTACGTTATTGCAATTTTAAGAACTTTATATTCTAGAGAAGTAAATTAATGAAAACAAACTTTAATCACCCATTTCATCTAGTAGATTATAGTCCTTGACCTCTAACAGGAGCTATTGGAGTAATAGTATTGGTAACAGGAATAGTAAAATGATTTCATAATTTTAACATAAATTTATTATTTTTAGGATATTTAATCGTTCTTTTAACTATATACCAATGATGACGAGATATTTGCCGAGAAGGAACTCATCAAGGCAAACACACAATTTTAGTAACTAAAGGACTTCGATGAGGAATAATTTTATTTATCGTATCTGAAATTTTTTTTTTTATTTCCTTTTTTTGAGCATTTTTCCATAGAAGTTTAGCACCTAATATTGAAATTGGAGCTATATGACCTCCAACAAGCATTACCCCATTTAATCCATTTCAAATTCCTTTACTTAATACAATTATTTTAATTAGATCAGGAGTTTCAATTACCTGAGCACACCATGCTATTATAGAAAATAATAACTCTCAAATAACTCAAGGTTTATTTATTACAGTAATTTTAGGAATTTATTTTTCAATTCTTCAAATATATGAATATTTTGAAGCTCCATTTACTATCGCAGACAGAATTTACGGATCAACATTCTTTATAGCAACAGGATTTCATGGCCTTCATGTAATTATTGGAACACTATTTCTTTTAACATGTTTAATTCGACATCTTAATAACCACTTTTCAAGAAATCACCATTTTGGGTTTGAAGCAGCAGCATGATATTGACATTTTGTAGATGTAGTTTGATTATTCCTTTACATTTCAATCTATTGATGAGGAAATTAATTATTTATATAATATATTTAGTATATTTGACTTCCAATCAAAAAGTTTAATAATTTTAATATAAATAATTATTTTAATAATAAGTATATCCTTAATCATTATATTAATCTCCAATATTATAATATTTATTTCTATTATTTTATCTAAAAAAACTTACTCAGACCGAGAAAAATGCTCACCTTTTGAATGTGGATTCGACCCTAAATCTTCTGCTCGAATTCCTTTTTCTCTTCACTTTTTTCTAATCACAGTAATTTTCTTAATTTTTGATGTAGAAATTGCCCTCATCTTTCCTATTATCCCTCTTTTTAAAATAACAAATTTTATAACATGAACTATAATTAGATTTTTTTTTATTTTAATTTTACTAATTGGATTATACCATGAATGAAATCAAAACATATTAAATTGAACAAACTAGGATTATAGTTTAAAAAAACATTTGATTTGCATTCAAAAAATATTGAAAATTTAAATCAATTTATCTTATTTAATATAAATAAGAAGCAATATATGCATTTAATTTCGACTTAAAAGAAAGAGTTAAATAACTCCTTATTTGTAAATATATTATATCTATTTTAATTGAAACCAAAATAGAGGTATATCACTGTTAATGATAAAAATGAATTTATTATTCCAATTAAAGAAATATAAAGATTAAAATTAAGCTGCTAACTTAATTTTTAGTGGTTGAATTCCATTAATATTTCTTATTTCTTTTTTCTTTTTTTATTTATATAGTTTAAAGTAAAACTTTACATTTTCATTGTAAAAATAAAAAATTATTTTTTTATAAATATTTAAAGATAAATTTATCTCCTTAATATCTTCAATATTATGCTCTAAGTATAAGCTATTTAAATATATTAACTAATTACTAAATATTTAATAGTAACATAAAAAAAATAATAAATATTCAAATAATAAATCTAAATAAATAAATTTTAAAATTATTAATTTGAAAAATAATATAAAAAATTGAATATTTTTTTAAAACTTCAACTATCCCAAACCCTCTATAAATCTCTATTCAACCCATATCAAAATTTTTAGATAAAGTCTGACCAAAATTAAGAAAAGAATATCTCAAACTATAAGTGGATAAATTAGGTATAAATCACATTAAACTTAAAAAATTTCTCAAACTATAAGTTATAATAAATTTATTTATAGAATAAATATTCATATTTCTAATTAAATAACCTATAAATCCCCCAATCAATCTAACATAAATTACTATTATTTTTAAGTTAAAAGGTAAATAAATTATATAAGGATAAGAAAAAATTAACCAACTTAAAAATCTTCCTCTAATAACTCTTATAAATAATAAAACAAACATTCTTTTTAATATAATATAATCTTCATCATATAAATTATAAACTCTAATTAAATTATAATCATTAATTATTAAATATATTATTAAACGAAAAGTATAAAATATAGTTAAACCTGTCGATAAATAATATAAAAAAAAAACCATTAAATTTAAATTACTAAATCTCACTATTTCTAAAATTAAATCTTTAGAGTAAAATCCTGCTAAAAAGGGAATCCCACATAAAGCTATATTTGAAATATTTATACATAAAGAAGTTAGAGGAATATATAAACCAACCCCCCCCATAAATCGAATATCCTGAACATCATTTATTATATGGATTACTACCCCAGCACACATAAATAATAAAGCCTTAAATATAGCATGGGTAAGTAAATGGAAAAAAGCTAAATCTGGTAATCCTATACTTAAAATTCTTATTATTAAACCTAATTGTCTTAAAGTTGATAATGCAATAATCTTTTTTAAATCAAACTCATAATTAGCAGAAATACCAGCCATAAATATTGTTAACCCTGATAATAATAATAATAACTTAAAAAAAAATATATCTAATAATAATAAATTAAATCGAATTAATAAATATACACCAGCAGTAACTAAAGTTGACGAATGAACTAAAGCTGAAACAGGGGTTGGCGCCGCTATAGCTGCTGGTAATCAAGATCTAAAAGGAATTTGAGCACTTTTAGTTATCGCGGCTAAAATAATTATTCTACCAATTATTTTTATTTCAAAATCATTATTCATAAATTCCAAATAAAAAATATAATTTCATCTTCCATAATTTAATATTCAAGAAATTACTATTAAAATAAAAACATCCCCCACTCGATTAGAAAGTGCTGTCAATATACCCGCATTATAAGACTTTAAATTTTGATAATAAATTACTAAACAATAAGAAACTAATCCTAAACCATCTCACCCTAATAAAATTCTAATAATATTAGGACTAATAATCAATAATATTATAGAAAAAACAAATAATAAAACCAATAAAATAAATCGTATCAAATTCAATTCAGATCTTATATATCTTTTTCTATAATAAATAACAACAGATGAAATTAATAATACAAATATTATAAACAATAAAGATATCCAATCAAATAAAATAGATATTATAACACTAATGGAGTTAAAAGAAATTAACTCCCACTCTAAAAAAATAACTTTATTATTTATAATAAAATAAACTATAAAAAAAAAATTTATAATTCTTAATAAAAATAAAAAAATAAAAGAAATAAAACAAATAGAATATTTCATATTAATAACTTAAAATGAAATTTATCATATTTTTGACACCACAAATCAATATTTTTATTAAATTATTTAAATAAAATCAAATTATTCTATAATCAACTTTTAAAATTAAAATATTTAAGGGTAATCAATGTAATATTAATGTTAAATATTCTCGAGAAACTCCAGTATAATATCTATAAATACCAGAATAATACTTCCCATGTTGAATAAAAGAATATAAATATAATCTATAACCAGCACTAAAAAAAGAAACTAACATTAATATAATTATAGACAACCAAGACCATCTTATTAATCTATTAATTAATCTAATTTCACCTAATAGATTTAATCTTGGGGGAGCAGCTATATTAGAAGACATTAATAAAAATCACCATAATCTTATAGAAGGCATAAAATTTATTATACCTTTATTAATATATAATCTACGACTATGTAAACGTTCATAACTAATATTTGCTAAACAAAATATTCCAGATGAACATAAACCATGCCCAATTATTAATACATAAGATCCTACAAACCCTCAATAATTTATAACTATAATCCCTCTAATAACAATTCTTATATGTGCAACAGAAGAATAAGCAATTAAAGACTTAATATCAACCTGACATAAACACTTTAAACTAATATAAAACCCCCCAATCAATCTAATCACAATTCAAATATAATTTAACTTCATATTAATTTGCTGTAAAAAAATTATTAACCGTAATAAACCATAACCCCCTAATTTTAATATAATACCAGCTAAAATTATAGAACCAGAAACTGGAGCTTCAACATGAGCTTTGGGAAGTCACAAATGAACAAAATATATAGGTATTTTTACTAAAAAAGCTATGATTATAGAAAAATATAATAAATATATATTAGAATTTATAAACTTTAAAAAATAAATTATTATTCTATTTATTTCATTAAAAATATAAAAAATACCTATTAATAAAGGAAGTGAAACAAATAAAGTATAAAACAACAAATATATTCCAGCTTGAATTCGTTCCGGTTGATACCCCCAACCAATAATTAACATCAACGTAGGAATTAAACTACCCTCAAAAAATAAATAAAATAAAAATATATTTATTATTCTAAAAGTTAAATATAATATAATTAATAAAAAAATAATATTAAATAAAAAAAAATTAATATAAAAATTTATTTTATATAAATTTTCACTAGATATAATTATTAAAATAGAAATTCAAATTCTCAATAAAATCAAACCATAAGATATAATATCACAAGATAACATATATCTTAAATTGCAAAACATACCTAATCTTAACCCTATATTAATAAATAAAACTATTAAAATAAATATTATTATTTGAACCAATCAAAATATATTTTTTATAAAACAAAAAGGAATTATAAAAATTATTATTATCAAAAACTTTATCAT